ACGATATTGATGATAGTGATGATGACCTTGATATTGATACGGAGCTGCTAACTATGACGAATGTGCTAACTATGTATATGACGCCGAAAATAGACCGATTTGATATCACCCTTCAATTCGAATTAGCAAAAGCAATGTCTCCTTGCATAATATGGATTCCAAACATTCATGATCTGCATGTGAATGAGTCGAATTACTTATCCCTCGGTCTATTAGAGAACTATCTCTCCAGGGATTGTGAAAGATGTTCCACTGGAAAGATTCTTGTTATTGCTTCGACTCATATTCCCCAAAAAGTGGATCCCGCTCTAATAGCTCCGAATAAATTAAATACATGCATTAAGATACGAAGGCTTCTTCTTCCACAACAACGAAAGCACTTTTTCATTCTTTCATATACTAGGGGATTTCACTTGGAAAAGAAGATGTTCCATACTAACGGATTCGGGTCCATAACCATGGGTTCCAATGCGCGAGATCTTGTAGCACTTATCAATGAGGCCCTATCAATTAGTATTACACAGAAGAAATCCATTCTAGAAACTAATACAATTAGATCAGCTCTTCATAGAAAAACTTGGGATTTTCGATCCCAGATAAGATCGGTTCAGGATCATGGGATCCTTTTCTATCAGATAGGAAGGGCTGTTACACAAAATGTACTTCTAAGTAATTGCCCCATAGATCCTATATCTATCTATATGAAGAAGAAATCATGTAAGGGAGGGGATTCTTATTTGTACAAATGGTACTTCGAACTTGGAACGAGCATGAAGAAATTAACGATACTTCTTTATCTTTTGAGTTGTTCTGCCGGATCGGTCGCTCAAGATCTTTGGTCTTCATCCAGACACGATGAAAAAAATTGGATCACTTCTTATGGATTCGTTGAGAATGATTCTGATCTAGTTCATGGCCTATTACTATTATTACTATTAGAAGTAGAAGGCGCTCTGGCTCTGGCGGGATCCTCACGGACAGAAAAATATTGCAGTCAGTTTGATAATAATCGAGTGACATTACTTCTTCGGTCCGAACCAAGGAATCAGTTAGATATGATGCAAAATGGATCTTGTTCTATCGTTGATCAGAGATTTCTATATGAAAAATACGAATCGGAGTTTGAAGAAGGGGAAGGGGCCCTCGATCCGCAACAGATAGAGGAGGATTTATTCAATCACATAGTTTGGGCTCCTAGAATATGGCGCCCTAATCTATTTGATTGTATCGAAAGGCCCACTGAATTGGGATTTCCCTATTGGACTGGGAGCAAATGGATCATTTATCATAAAGAGGATGAGCTTCAAGAGAATGATTCGGAGTTCTTGCAGAGTGGAACCATGCAGTACCAGACACGAGATAGATCTTCCAAAGAACAAGGCTTTTTTCGAACAAGCCAATTCATTTGGGACCCTGCGGATCCATTCTTTTCCCTATTCAAAGATCAGCCCTCTGTCTCTGTGTTTTCACGTCGAGAATTCTTTGCAGATGAAGAGATGTCAAAGGGGCTTATTGCTTCCCAAACAAATCCTCCTACATCTATATATAAACGCTGGTTCATCAAGAATACGCAAGAAAAGCACTTCGAATTGTTGATTCATCGCCAGAGATGGTTTAGAACCAATAGTTCATTATCTAATGGATCTTTCCGTTCTAATACTCTATCCGAGAGTTATCAGTATTTATCAAATCTGTTCCTATCTAACGGAACGCTATTGGATCAAATGACAAAGACATTGTTGAGAAAGAGATGGCTTTTCCCGGATGAAATGAAACATTTGATTCATGTAACAGGAGAAAGATTCCCCATTCCTTAGCCGTAAAGATATGTGCCCATGAAAAGGGGATTAAGTGGAACAGAATTGGCCGGATGGTAGAGTCGTGTAAACACTTGTTTCTTCCATCTTTTTGGCCTTAGCTCCATGGAACAATATGCTACTGCTGAAACATGGAAGAATTGAAATCTTAGATCACTATGTGTGGATGATATGAACTGCCTAAACAAGAATTCTTGAACGGCGAAAGAGCCTATTACTCGCTACATCAAACAATTTCTACTAATGAAACCATGTAAATCCATCGGAAAATGGAAAATACGCATGTCCGCTGAAATGGTTGTTGCTATCTGCTCCAATAACGAATCATTGGTTTCATTGAATAACTAAAGAAGATAGATAGACCTTTCTCTTCGTCTCAGGTCGATGGATCTCCTCAATTGGAAGATCTCCCATATGGATAATACACATTCCAGTTGACCGAGCCTAATTCTAATTGCTTTGTTCCGAAGCAAAGATATCCACGGAGGCGGGTTCGTCCTATTCAGATATTCACGACCAAGAGGTATGATCCTCTTTCGGATAGGCCCTGAAAGGAGAAGGAAGGCTGGAATGCCAACAGACGTCTGTCTATTCTCTAATTCACCCGACCCGATAGTACCCATGTCCAGTGCCAAAGTCACTGAATGGGTAAGTCGCCAATCCCTAATGTAATGTACTTTCTT